AAATAAAACAAACATAAAAGAGGTGTTTATTATGATTATGTCAATTTTGAACGGTTTTGGACTTACTAATTTAGTATCTTTTTGTATGAAGATACTCAATTCGGTCGTTGTGGTCGGACTCTATTATGGATTTCTGAGCGCATTCTCCATAGGGCCGTCTTATCTCCTCCTTATCCGAGCTCGGGTTATGAAAGAGGGAAACGAGAAGGAGGCAGCAGCAATAACTGGTTTTATTTTGGGACAGCTCACTATGTTCGTATCTATTTATTATACGCCTCTCCATCTAGCATTGGGTAGACCTCATACAATAACGGTCCTAGTTCTACCGTATTCTTTGTTTCAGTTCTTCTGGACCAATCACAAAGACTTTTTTGATGATGGATCTACTACCAGAAATTCAATACGAAATCTCAGCATTCAATGTGTATTCTTCGAAAATTTTATTTTTCAATTATTGAACCATTTTGTTTTACCAAGCCCAACGTTAGCCAGATTAGTCAACATTTATATGTTTCGATACAACAACAAGATATTATTTCTAACAAGTAGTTTTGTTGGTTGGTTAATTGGTCACATTTTATTAATGAAATTATTCCTGAAAGGGGTTGGATTTGTATTTTTCTGGATACGGCAAAGTAAAAATCGTGCTTTTTTAGCGAATAAGTATAAGTACCTTGTGTCGGAATTGAAAAGTTCTATGTCTCGAAGTCGAATTTTTAGTATGATCTTTTTTATCACCAGTGTCTACTATTTAGGCAGAGTACCGTCGCCTATTTTAACTAAGAAACTGAAAGATATCCCCCAAAAAAAAGGGGAAGAAGCTGATATAGAAGAAGCTGATATAGAAGAAGAAACAACTTTCGGGACTAAACAGGAAGAAGAGGAATTCAAAGAAAAACTTAAAAATAAAAAGAAAGACCCCTTCTGGTTTGAAAAACCTCTTGTGACTCTTCTTTTTGACTATAAACGATGGAATCGTCCATTGCGATATATCAAAAATGATCAATTTGAAACAGCTGTAAGAGATGAAATGTCACAATATTTTTTTTCTACGTGTGTAAGTGATGGAAAACTAAGAATATCTTTTACATATCCACCGAGTTTATTAACCTTTTTTGAAATGATACGCAAAAAGTTGTTTTTGTGCACGACAGGAAAAGTATCCGAATCCGAAGAAGAGCTATATAATCATTGGGTCCGTACCAATGAGCAAAAACGAAACAATCTAAGCAACGAATTTGCCAATCGAATCGAAGCACTAGATAAAGCACTAGATAAAGAGTCTTTTGATCCAGATATACTCGAAAAAAGGACTAGATTATACTTAGATGAAACTGAACAAAAATGCTTACCTAAATTGTATGATCCTTTTTTGAACGGACCCCATCGCGGGACAATAAAAAATGTGGATTCACACTCAGGCACGAACAGTCTTTTAATCACCTCAATGGAAGATTCTGAAAAAAACATTTGTGAAAATAAACTTTTTGTTTTCCTTACTCAAGATTTTGATGAATTTGCAGAGCAGCTATATGAAGATGAAGGGGAACTAGGAGAGGAATTCCTTGAAGAAGAAGCAAAAGTTGAAGAAGAAGAAGAAGCAAAAGTTGAAGAAGAAGAAGAAGAAGCAAAAGTTGATAATGAAATTCCTAATGATCAAACAAATGAAATTGAAAAAAAGGTTCCTCGATGGTCATACAAATTGCTTGACGAGTTCGAAGTGGAAGAACGACTGAAGATAGAAAAAGAAGAAAAAGAAAAAGAAGAAAAAGAAAAAAAAGAAAAAAAAGAAAAAGAAGAAAAAGAAGGAAAAGAAAAAGAAGGAGAAGAAAAAGAAGGAGAAGAAAAAGAAGGAGAAGAAAAAGCAAAACCGGAGGCCAGTATTCGTTCCCGCAAATCAAAATACGTACTAGTTTATACTGAGACCGAGGACGAGGACGAGGACGAGAAGGATAAGACGACTCCTTCCACCGGTACTACTACCGAGACAACTACCAATACTACTATTGGGAATACTAGTAATACTACAGAGAATACTAGTAATCAGGATAACGATGAAGAGAAGAAGGATGAGCCAGAGGAACTATATTTGACACGTTATGCACTACAATCGGATTATAACCGAGATCTAATCATGGGATCCACGCGCGCTCAACGAAGTAAAACCGCTATTTTGGGTTTGTTTCAACCAAGAGTGCGTTCCCCACTTTTTTTGGACAGAGGAGACGTAACTTTTTTTTCTTATTTTGGTATTTCCAAACTACTTAATTTTTTTTTCAGAAATTGGATAAGAATAAAAAAAGTCAGGGAATCAAAAATTGAAAATTCTAAAACGCAAGAAACAAAAGAAAAAAGAAAACAAGTTGAAAAAAGAGCGGAGGATGAGCGGGTAAGAATATCGGAAATGTGGGATACTATAGATTATGCTCAACCACTGCGAGGTTGTTTGTTACTAACCCAATCGATTCTTAGAAAATATATCGTATTACCCTCATTAATAATAATTAAAAATGTTGGCCGTATGTTATTATTTCAAATTCCCGAATGGCGCAAGGATTGGAAAGCGTGGCATAACGAAATGCATGTTAAATGCACTTATAATGGTGTTCAATTGTCAGAAAATGAATTTCCGAAAGATTGGTTAACAGATGGTATTCAGATAAAGATTTTATTTCCTTTCTGCCTGGAACCTTGGCATGGAGCTAAAGTAGAATTGGATCATAGAGATCCAATGAAAAAGAAGATAAAAAGAGATGATTTTTGTTTTTTAACAATTTGGGGACTAGAAGCTGAACGTCCTTTTGGTTCTCCCCGAAAACGACCTTCCTTTTTTAAACCTGTTTTGAAAGAAATAAAAAAAAAACTCTTAGTTGTAAAAGAAAAAACACAAAGGATTCTTTATTTAAAAGTATTTCTATTTTTAAATAAAGAATCTCCAAAACTAAGTCCAATTCCTTTATTGGAAATAAAAGAAGCGAGTATAAATACAAATCAAGAAAATGATATAATAAGTAATCAGATTTTTAATGAATCGTCTATTAAATCCGTGGATTGGATAAATTATTCACCGACTGTAAAAAAAATAAAGGATGTGTCCGATAGGACAAATATAATTAGAAATCAAATTGAAAAAATCAAAAAAGACAAGAACAAAATATTACAAATTCCTGATATAAACATTAGTCCTAATGAAACGAGTTGTGATGATAAGAGATTAGAATCACCGAAAGAGATTTGGCATATATTAAAAATCTTAAAAAGAAGAAGTACCCGATTAAAACGTAAATGTTATTATTTTTTAAAAATTATTATTGAAAGGCTTTACATAGAGATTCTTTTATCTATTCAAAAAAAAATTCAAGAAAAAATACAAATTATAAAAATCGTTGTAAAACTCTTTCTTAAATTAATTCAATTAAAAAACAAAATTTTTGAGAAATCTAATTTAACCGAAAAAAGAAATCAAGAAAGAATTGATGAAACAAATCAAAAGAAGAAAGAGGAAGATGAAAAACGTAAAAATAAAAACAAAAAAATTATGGAAATGTTTATTTCGGCAGCTCGTGAGGAAGCGGAACTTGAAAGACGTAAAAAGGCAGAGAATCTAATGACAGAGAAAGCATTTTTGAGATTTTTAATAGAACAACTCCCGGATTATGACTCCGAGTCCGAGGTATCCGCGTACAATCCACAAAATAAAACTAAATTACTACTGTCGCGTATGCGCAAAGCTACTCAAGGGTGGATTAACTATTGTGATTTTGAAGAGAACAAGAAACTTTATGAAGAGAACAAGAAATATTATGACGATGAAGAGAACGAGAAATCAAAGGGAAGTTCCTATTTTGTTAATAAAAAAAAAGGGGGGGATTGAAGATCGACTGCAGTTACTAATTCATGATCTGGCATGTACAAAATGAAAACTTCAATTTTTTTTTTTATTTACTATATATTATATATAGTAAATAAAAAAAAATTGATACATAAAATAAATACAAGAAGAGATAAAAAGAAATTCGTCCGCGCCCTATATATTTTATCCCCTCTCCTACAAAGAAACTTGTAACACCAACTCCATTAGTAATTCCATCAATTACTTGTCGATCAAAAAAGGAAATTAGTTCAGCTAACCCTCTTATACCCCTAGTTAAGGTTGTTGAATAAAAACTGTCAATGTAACCACGATTATATGACCAATTATATATCACATTTATTATTTGTTCCCAGAAACTTCTCTTAGGACCTATTTTTACAAATGAATTAATTAAGTCTAAATTTTGAAAAGTTGAAAAAACAGGCTTATATAAGAGAGACGCTATAAATATTCCGAAAGACGCGATAGTTACCGAAAAAATCATATTTGTAAAAAAATCATACCAATCCACAGAATTACTCGAGTTTGAATGTAAAAGATTTATCGACGGAGTTAACCATTTGGATAATACATCAAAATATATGCCCCCTTGATCAGGAGCAAAAGGAATTCCTATAAATCCGATGAATAAAGTAAATAATACCAATACAAGAAGTGGCAATAGCATAGTATTATCTGATTCATGGGGGTACTGGGAAAGCTTTTTATTGGAAAAATGAGTAATAGTAATAAGGGATCGCATTTGATTTCTTACATTACCATCAATTGCATACGTTTTTTTTGAAAAAAGCAAAGCACTTTCCTTATTATTGATTGATGCTAAAACAAAATTTTGTTTTATCGCTTTCGACCCTTCTTTGCCCCATATAGAGATCGAATAGCCCAAGCTATTTTGTTTGCCACTGAAATTTTGCAAATGGACATTTAAATGCCCTTCAAAAGTAAGTAAATATATTCGAAACATATAAAATGCAGTTAATCCTGCTGTGAAATAAGCTATTATCGCGAAAATGGGTGAATACAACCAACTATCATTAAGAATAATGTCTTTGGACCAAAAACAAGCAAGAGGTGGAATACCGCAAATGGAAAGTGTACCTAATAAAAAGGTAGTTTTTGTAATTGGCACATATTTTGTTAAGCCTCCCATAAGAGCCATATTCTGACTTTTATCTGGCGAATATCCAATAATGGTTTCCATTGAGTGAATAATCGATCCGGATCCTAAAAATAATAATGCTTTAGAATAGGCATGCGTAATTAAATGAAATAAAGCAGCTCGATAAGATCCCATACCTAAAGCTAACATAGTATAACCCAATTGAGACATTGTAGAATAGGCTAAACTTTTCTTAATATCTTTTTGAGCAAGAGCCAAAGTGGCTCCGAATAGTATTGTTATTATACCTACCAAAGAAATCAAATTCATTACGTAAGGTAGAGTGGTAAAAAGAGGAAGAAATCGAGCTACAAGAAAAATTCCCGCTGCTACCATAGTAGCAGCGTGGATAAGAGCTGAAATAGGAGTAGGCCCTTCCATAGCATCGGGTAACCATACATGAAGGGGGAATTGTGCCGATTTCGCAACTGCACCGACGAATAATAGGGAGGCACACAAAGTCAGAAATTCGGAATTGACTCCATCATTAGCAATCAAGTTATTGGTTATTTCGAACAAATCCCGAAATTCGAAACTACCCGTTATAAAATAAAAACCTAGGATTCCTAATAATAGACCAAAATCCCCTACACGATTAGTTACAAAGGCTTTTTGGCAAGCATTTGCCGCAATTGGTCGTGTGAACCAAAACCCTATTAATAAATAGGAACACATTCCAACCAATTCCCAAAAAATATAAATTTGTATCAAATTGGAACTAGTAACTAATCCCAACATGGAAGCATTGGAAAAACTCATATAAGCAAAAAATCTCAAATAGCCTTGATCATGAGACATATAATTGTCACTATAAATAAGAACCATTATTCCAACAGTAGTAATTAATATTAACATAATGGACGTAAGTGGATCGATCAAGTAACCAAATTCTAAAGAAAAATCATTATGGATAGTCCAGGACCATACGTATTGATATATAAAACTGCCATTCATTTGTTGAATAGACAGATCGGCTGAAAAAATCATAATGATACTTAGTAATAAAATACTAGGAAAGGCCCATATACGACGAAGACTTTTTGCTGCTGTAGGGACAACGAGAAGTCCGATTCCTATTGCTATAGGAACTGGAAGTGGAACCCAAGGTATGATCCATGCATATTGAGATGTATATGCCATAAGAAATTTTTTTTTTTTTTTTTTTTATTGTTTCCAATTCACCAGTTTTTATCTCTTTCGGAAAGAGAAAGTAATAAAAAAAATCAAGATATCAAAGAGTTCAAATATAATTTGAAATTGTAATCATTATGATTTTTTATTCTTTCAAAAAAGAAATATTTCAACTATTCAAATCAAGAAGTTACTATTGGTCAAATGATAAGATAAAGTCATTGGAAAAAATTACTAGTTAGTGATTAACTAAGATATTTAGAAAAATAGAAAATATAAGATTATAAACCATTCCATTATTACGATTACGAAAATTTATATCTCTAAAAATATCTATAGAATAGGGAAAAATAATTATATCAAAAAGGAAAATTAAAGTATTTGATTCTAGTATGAATCATAATATCCGCCAAGAACTTAACCAGATAAACAGAAAAAACTTTATTATTTTAATAAAATTATCCGGAATCATTAACTAATTCGTTGTGGAACTCATTGAGTTGCTTACGCTCCTTCCAACCAATCAAAGAAATTTTGTTTATGGGAACTCTAGGAGATCTGTCATTTTGTTATCCTTGACCTCAGTTCTAATATAACTGAAATAAGAAAGTACGAAAAATGTTCTTTATTTTGAAGTCAGGTATCTCTTAACCAATTAACTACTAACTCATTCTAATTTTAAAATTTTTTTTAGGTATACTTTCTTAATCAATTAGAATTACTAGAAATCAATTTTAAATTACAATAGATTTTGTAAAAAGTAGGTAAGGGTTCTGAAACTTTTCGATTAATTTTTTAAAATTAAATGTAACACGACGAGAATATCCGGAGATTTGAAATTAAAACCTTTTTGATTCTTTTATTATTATTTTATTATTAAAAAAAGCAATTCAATTTTTATAGCAGTAGAACCCGCTGAAACAGATCCGAATAAAGAGCCATAATATAATTTATATTTCGAATTTTGAACAATAGATGTCTTTCACATTTAACTATAATAAAGAGTAACCTCTTCATTTTTGAATGGCAGTTCCAAAGAAACGTACTTCTCTGTCAAAAAAGCGTATTCGTAAAAACATTTGGAAAAAAAAAGCGTATTGGGCGGCGGTAAAAGCATTTTCATTAGCAAAATCTATTTCTACCGGGAAGTCAAAAAGTTTTTTTTGCGCGACAAACAAGTAATAAAGTTTTAGAATAATCTAAATTGATATGAGTCGATGAATTGGCTAATTGAATTTAACAATTTAGTAAGAGGAATCTTACTCATTAACTAATATTCTTATTTTGAACTGATCAATATAAAATTTTATTTGATTTTGTGATATGTAGAATAAAAATTTTTCTGTCTAGTGGAAAGTTACTATAAAAAAATTTTGAAGTCCAAGATACGGGGGTTTTATCTCTATGTAGGTTTTTGCAGGATGGGGATTATAATCTTCCCCATCGATTTTCAAAAAAAAAATTTTGAGTTCTCCGCTTGGATTGAGAACAGACCTTTCTAGTTCCAATTGTTACATTCCAGAAGAGCTTAACTTAAACTGCACGAAAAACCATGACATTGTTAAAACAAAACTATCACCATTCCATAACTAAATATTCTTCAACGTTCAAATCTAAATTCTTTTTGACTTTTTCAAGAATATTGCATTGAATTGGCTCTTTCAATCTCGACGATTGAATGTGGATGAGCTATTATAATTTCGATCACGCCGCTATGGTGAAATCGGTAGACACGCTGCTCTTAGGAAGCAGTGCTAGAGCATCTCGGTTCGAGTCCGAGTGGCGGCATCTTCGAAAAGAAATAGAATAAATCCTATAATGAATTCAATTCCAAATTTACATTCTATCGTTAAAAGACCTTTTTTTGGTTAGGATTTCTTTTTATGATATTTTTGACTTTAGAACATATATTAACTCACATCTCTTTTTCGATTATTTCTATTTTAATTACAATTTATTTGGTGACCTTATTAGTCCATGAAATGGTAGGATTGTTTAATTCGTCAGAAAAAGGACTGATAGTTACCCTTTTCTGTATAACAGGAATTTTAGCTATTCGTTGGGTTTATTCTGGGCATTTCCCTTTAAGTAATTTATTTGAATCATTAATGTTCCTTTCATGGAGTTTTTCCATTATTCATATGGTTCCCTATTTTACGAACCAAAAAAATCATTTAAGTGCAATAACCGCACCAAGTGCTATTTTTACCCAAGGCTTTGCTACTTCAGGTCTTTTAACTGAAATGCATCAATCCACAAAATTAGTACCCGCTCTCCAATCACAGTGGTTAATGATGCACGTAAGTATGATGGTATTGAGCTACGCAGCCCTTCTATGTGGCTCATTATTATCAATAGCTCTTATAGTAATTACATTTCGAAAAAATGTAAAAATATTTGGTAAAAACAAAAATATCTTAATTGGTCCATTTTCCTTTGGCGTGATTCAATATGTGAATGAAATAAACAATGTTTTACGAAACACTTTTTTGATTTCATTTAGAAATTATCATAGGTATCAATTGATTCAACAATTGGATTGTTGGAGTTGTCGTATCATTAGTCTAGGGTTTATCTTTTTAACCATCGGTATTCTTTCAGGAGCAGTATGGGCTAATGAGGCATGGGGATCATATTGGAATTGGGATCCCAAGGAAACTTGGGCATTTATTACTTGGACTATATTCGCAATTTATTTACATACTCGAACAAATAAAAATTTGCAAGGCGTAAATTCTGCAATTGTAGCTTCTATGGGATTTCTTATAATTTGGATATGCTATTTTGGGGTAAATCTATTAGGAATAGGGTTACATAGTTATGGTTCATTCACACTAACCTCTAATTGAAGAAAAGACCTTACGAATACAATACATAACATAGGAATCTCGTTTATAACGAGAGTTCGTAGGAGTTTTTGAGAACCATAAACATAAAATAGTTATTCACAAGGTTCTCAAAAACTCCTAATTATCTAATTAAAATATTAAAATAAAAAATTTTATTAGAATTTTCTTATTATCTTATTGTGTGTGTGTGTGTGTTTTTATTAAATTTATTTTGCATTTTTTATTTTATTGTATGTATTATTGATGAAAACTATCTATTGATGAAAACTATCTATAAAAATAATTAGATAAAATAGCTTCTACCTTGTCAACTGATAGTGCAAAAACAAAATCCGGATAAATACCAATACCTATTACGGGTAGAAGGATACAGATCGAAACAAATAATTCTCGTGGTCCAGAATCTAATAAATTTGATATTGGAACATTAAATTGCTTGTATCCATAGAAAATCTGGCGTAACATCGATAATAAATAAATAGGAGTTAATATCATTCCAATTGCCGTTACAAACGTAATTAATATTTTTGGCATTAAAAAGAATTTTTGACTAGTTATTATACTAAAAAATACTATCAATTCCGCAACAAAACCGCTCATTCCCGGCAAAGCAAGAGAAGCCATTGAGAAACTACTGAACAGTGTAAAAATTTTTGGCATCGGGATAGCTATTCCCCCCATTTCGTCGAGATAAACAAGACGTATTCTATCGTAACTCGTTCCTGCTAAGAAAAAAAGTGCAGCACCGATAAATCCATGAGAAATCATTTGCAAAATGGCCCCGTTGAGTCCCGTATCCGTTATGGAACTAATTCCTATAATTGTGAAACCCATATGAGATACGGAAGAATAGGCAATTCTTTTTTTTAAATTACGTTGACCGGGAGATGTTGAAGCTGCATAGATTATTTGAAAAATGCCCATTATGATCAACCAGGGAGAAAATAGAGAATGCGCGTGGGGTAATAATTCCATATTGATCCGAACCAATCCATACGCTCCCATTTTTAATAAGATTCCGGCTAAAAGCATACAGGTACTGTAATGTGCTTCTCCATGGGTATTCGGTAACCATGTATGTAGGGGTATGATCGGCAGTTTGACAGCATAAGCAATAAAAAATCCAAAATAGAATATGATTTCTAATGCTATAGGATAAGATTGATTGGCTGAGGTTTCAAAATTTAATGTTGGTTCATTGGAACCATATAAACCCATACCTGGAACTCCCATTAAGAGAAAAATCGAGCCTCCTGCCGTGTACAAAATAAACTTTGTAGCTGAGTACAAACGTTTCTTCCCTCCCCACATGGCTAGAAGTAGGTAGACAGGAATTAATTCTAACTCCCACATGATGAAAAAAAGTAAAAGATCTCGAGAAGCAAATGATCCTATTTGACCACTGTACATTGCTAACATCAGGAAATGGAACAATCGCGAATCCCGAGTAACTGGCCAAGCCGCTAAAGTAGCTAAAGTAGTAATGAATCCTGTCAGTAAAATGGGTCCTATGGAAAGTCCATCGATTCCGAGTCTCCAGTGAAAATCAAAAAAATTGATCCATTTGAAATCCTGTTCCAATTGGATTAATGGATCGTCCAATTTAAAATGATAAGAGAATGCATAGGTGGTTAAAAGGAGTTCTAATAAACAAATAGAAATAGTATACCACCTGATTACCTTATTGCCCCTATGGGGCAAAAATAAAATTGAGGAACCCGCCAATACCGGAAAAATAACAATTATTGTTAACCAAGGAAAAGAATTCGTGGTAAAGACAAGATACGCTTTGGCCAGAAAACCCCGTACCTCTAAAATCATTATATATCGTTTTTGAGAGTACGGGGTTTTGTCGGTAAAGAGAAATCAAATGGGTGTAAGTGGAGTTTTTTGCAACGTATCAATAAGTCAATAAGCTAGCCCCATACTGCGGGTTGTCTCATGCCATAAATAAACCCGTACACTCAAGAAATCTGTTGGACAGGCGGATTCACACCTTTTACAACCTACACAGTCCTCTGTTCTTGGGGCCGAAGCAATTTGCTTAGCTTTACATCCGTCCCAGGGTATCATTTCTAATACATCTGTGGGGCAGGCTCGTACACATTGAGTACACCCTATACATGTATCATAAATCTTTACTGAATGTGACATTGGATCTATAAAATTTTTGAACGTCATAAAATTTCGATCTAGTAAATTAGTAAATGAGTCATAGATTTATACACCAGACGAATCAATGATTTAGATTTACCAGAACTTGTTTGTAATCAATCTACTTCTGGATCTGCTCATGAGAGAAGGCCAAGATACTTTGATTTCTTACGTTTTAGCAAAAACGGTCATAGGTTTCTGGTTTATACCGCACATGTTAATTTGAATTAGTGAATATTCCTTATTTTTGATTTATATGTAAATACCTATCATTACCACTATTTATTGCTCATTACTATTTATTTAGCAAATTCGATTGATTGATACGAGTTGATTTTATGTTACGATGAATTGATGAAACAATAGCTAAGCCAATAGCTGCTTCAGCGGCTGCAATAGCTATAACAAAAATCGAGAAAATGTCTCCTTTTAATTGGCGACTATCAAATAAATCAGAAAATGTTACGAAATTCATATTAACCGCATTCAGTATAAGCTCAAGACACATAAGTGCTCTTACCATATTTCGACTTGTAATCAATCCATAGATGCCGATGGATAATAAATAGGCACTTAAAACAAGTACATGTTCGAGCATCATTGAACTACTCCTCGTCAATTCAATCTCGATTCATTTCAATATGAACAATAATTCAATCGATTCGATTGACTAGAATATAACAAGTCCATAATAAAGAAAAGTATTGGTAATAGATCGAACTAAAACATTGACCTTTTAATACATGAAGAATCTGAAAATTCAAATGGAATTGAAGGAAAATAGAGGAGATAAGACAGAACAACTGAAGTCCTTTTTTCGTATTTATTACTTTACTGACGAGCCATAGCAATTGCACCGATCAAGGCAACTAAAAGAATTATAGAAATAAGTTCAAATGGAAGAAAGAAATCTGTTGATAAATGAATTCCAATTTGTTGACTATTGTTTATCAAATCTTGCTCTATAATTTGGTTTGATCTTGTGGTCCAAATAATACCGTACCATGACGTATCTGAGATAGTAGTAATTAGTGAAACTAAAATACTTGTACAAACCAGTGAAGTGATCCCATCTCCAACGGTCCAAAGATGGAAATCGTTATAATATTCTGAGCCATTCATGAACATAACAGCAAATACAATTAAGACATTTATGGCACCCACATAAATAAGAAGTTGTGCAGCAGCTACAAAATGGGAGTTCGATAGAATATGAAATAAGGATATACACGCAAGAACCAATCCCAATGAAAAGGCAGAATAAATTGGATTGGTAAATAATACTACTCCTAAACCGCCGACTATAAGACCCAACCCTAAAAATACTAAAAGAAAATCATGTATTGGCGCAGGTAAATCCATTATATGTAAAATAGGAGAGAATTAAATTCGAAATGTTTCATGACCTTATTGACCAGACCAGGAAAAAAGACATTACCCTATTTTTTTTTTTACGTTCCTAATAGAAATTGAATTAAATACGATACTAAAGGGGTGTTGGTTGCTGTAGATATACTTATTAATTTGAATTGCATCCCGTTTCTCTATACGAAAAAGGGCCGTTCTGAATTGAATTTCTCGATTTTATATATTATATATTTTATATATATAAATAAAAATACAAATATAGAATATTTTTTCCGATATAGAATATTTTTTCCGATTTTGAAATCATCACAGAACAGATATATGAAGATATTTTCTTTTCAATACAAAGCACGTCATGAGTCTCACTAATCTTTGGTTAGCATTCTGAGTTATTGACTAAGCAAAATGAAAGAAGTTTCGTTCCTTTAGAGCAAAACATAATTTTAAGAAGTGGTAATTGTTATTGAATCGAGAGTTTTACCCGTGGTTTTTTATTGGATTTGAATTCATAATTGTTTGGATTGTGTAATCTCCAATTATTGACATAGGTAACCGACCCAAAGCAATTTGATTATAATTCAATTCGTGACGATTATAAGTAGAAAGTTCATATTCTTCAGTCATTGATAAACAGTTTGTTGGACAATACTCGACGCAGTTACCACAAAATATACAGATTCCGAAATCAATACTGTAATTAAGCAATCGTTTCTTTCGAATATCAGTTTCCAATTTCCAATCAACAACGGGTAGATCGATAGGGCATACACGAACACATACTTCACAAGCAATACATTTATCAAATTCAAAATGTATTCGACCGCGGAAACGTTCCGATGTGATCAATTTTTCATAAGGATATTGAATAGTTATAGGTAAACGATTTGCGTGGGATAAGGTAATCATAAAACTTTGACCAATATACCTTGCTGCTCGGACTGTTTGTTGACCATAATTCAAGAACCCGGTTACCATAGGGAACATATCGTGAATATCTATAAATAATTGAATGTTTCTTTCTCTTGGTTTAGAAAAGTTTTGAATTGAAAATATCCTATGTCTTCACAGTGAAAGCAGTTGAGAAGAAGTTGTCAATAATAGATTACCTAAAGAAACAGGTAAAAGAAATTTCCACCCAAGATTCAATAGTTGGTCCATTCTCATCCTAGGTAAAGTCCACCTTGTTGTGATAGGAATGAATAAGAACAAAAAAGCTTTAGCTAATGTAATAAAGAGACCTATTGTCGTTTCAAAGACTCCGCGCACTTCATTAATTCCCAAAAGATCTGGCATAAATATGTACGGAATAGAGAGATTCCAACCGCCCAAGTAAAGAACTGTTACAAATAATGAAGAAACTAGTAGGTTTAGATAGGAAGTAACGTAAAATAAACCAAATTTTATACCGGAATATTCGGTTTGATAACCCGCAACTAATTCTTCTTCTGCTTCTGGTAAATCAAAAGGTAATCTCTCACATTCTGCTAGGGAAGAAATTAGAAAAACCATAAACCCTATAGGTTGACGCCATAGATTCCACCCCCAAAAACCATATTTTGACTGCGCCTCGACTATATCAACTGTACTTGAACTGTTAGATAATCATAGTCGATGATAACATCACTGGTCTCATCGCTATTGCAAAACCGTACATGAGACTTTGGCTTCATACGGCTCCCCCATGGCCACAAATAAATATAAGGACTGAATTTTTTCGATATGTTTTGTTTGTAGAGTAGATCGGGTAAAGATACATCGGAGAGTCCAAAATTAGACCAATGCAATTCTGTCTGCTATAAATATATAAATAACAAAAAAGCGCTTCTGAATTGATCTTATCCTTTAGAATTTAAATGGGTCTTTGTTCAGTAATAACTCAATCCTTAAATAAAATACTCATAAAAAATTCAACTTATATCTTTTAATTACGAAAAAAATTCGACATTCTATTAGTTCTTGTATCATGATAAGAATTCTATCTGTATTAATACGGATAAATAAAGAAATTTTTTTTTTTCATTGGAAATGCACTCCATTTCTTTCGTTCTTATTCTTCTTTCTCAAAGAAAGAAATCTAAAGAAAATAAAGGATTACTTCGTTCCCGATAGTACTTTCTTTAATCAGTGGATAGGAGCATACTCTGGATCGGGATCGTGGGGAAGTACTGCTCGATTGTTTCTACTAACTTAAAGCCCCCTTAGGATTCCTTTTTTGCGGAAATACCCTTTAAGGATAACTTACATTATCTCCATTACAAATCCTTTGTGTACCTTGGTATTCCTAACCGTCCACTAATTTTTTCTCGACCCCCGGTATGGTACTACAAACAATAGTAAAAAAAAAAAGACTCCATACAGGTTAATCGTTTATACCCGCTTCAAACTACGGTGAATAATTCACCAATTCTGGGGATTCTGCTGCTTATATTTACTTTTTAAAAACTCTTGTACCTAGGGAATGAGACTCAAATTTTTACTGCCAATTTCTAAGCTGTTTTGTTTCACTCATATTACTATCTGGTTTAGTTCATCGCTCTGAATGATGAATACAAAATGAATATATCTATTCAATAGGTTCAATCTTTTTCCTAGAATGAAAAAAAAATAGGTTAAAGTAAAAAAGAGCGAATGTTCTAACGAATCGCACGTAGAGAAATTGATAAAACACATGGAGTTAATGGTATTTCATAACTAATCGATTGAGCAGCAGCTCGGAGACCACCTAAAAAGGAATACTTATTATTCGATCCATATCCTGACATAAGAAGTCCAATAGGGGCAATACTTGAAATTGCAATCCATAAAAAAACACCGATACTGAGATCGGCTAGAACAAGGTGATAGCCAAAAGGAATTACTGAATAACTTAGTAAAATGGATATAACCGCTATAGAAGGTCCGATACTGAATAAACGAATATCCCCTCTAGAGGGAAGAAGATCCTCCTTGAAAAGTAGTTTAGTCCCATCTGCTAGAGCTTGAAGAATTCCCCAAGGCCCTGCGTATTCGGGTCCAATACGTTGTTGTATCCCCGCAGATATTTGTCTTTCTAACCACACAATAACTAGTACCCCTATTAGGATTCCCGATAAAGGAGTAAAAATAGGAACAAGCAGCCCTATGAGTCCATAAACCTCTTTTAAGGATTCCGATCTGGAAAAAGAATTGATAGCTTGTTGTATTTTTGTCGTATCAATTATCATTTCAACGATCAACTTCTCCCATAATGATATCTATACTACCTAGTATTGTCATAATATCAGCCAATTTCATTCTTTTAACTAGCTGAGGAAGAATTTGCAAATTGATAAACCCTGGCGGACGAATTTTCCATCTCCAAGGAAAAACACTCTGATCTCCTATCAGAAAAATTCCCAATTCCCCCTTCGGGGCTTCTACTCTCACATAAAGTTCTTGTTTCGACAATTCAAAAGTGGGCGAAGGTTTTTTACTAATGAATCGATAATCAAAATCATTCCATTCGCAATCCCTTGCTCTATCAAAACGCCGTACCTCTAAATTCTCATAAGGCCCCCCCGGAATTCGTTCCAGAGCTTGTTGAATAATTTTTATAGATTCCGTCATTTCACTAATTCGGACTAAATAACGAGCTAATGAATCTCCTTCTTTTTGCCATTGTACTTCCCAATCAAATTCGTCATAACACTCATAATGATCAACTTTACGAAGATCCCATGGAATTCCGGAAGCTCGTAGCATGGGTCCGGATAAGCCCCAATTTATTGCTTCCTCTCCACTAATAAAGCCCACTCCTTCAACTCGCTCCAAAAATATAGGATTCTGCGTAATAAGATTTTGATATTCAATAATCCCTGTTAGAAAATAATCACAGAAATCCAAACATTTATCGATCCAGCCATGAGGTAGATCGGCAGCTACTCCCCCGATACGGAAAAAATTGTGCATCATTCGCATACCGGTGGCAGCTTCGAATAGATCATATATCAACTCTCTCTCTCGAAAAATATAGAAGAAAGGGGTCTGCGCACCGATATCCGCCATAAAAGGGCCAAGCCATAACAAATGAGAAGCTATACGGCTCAATTCCAGCATAATGACTCTAATATAGCTGGCTCTTTTAGGTACTTGAATATTTCCCAACTGTTCCGGTGCATTTACCGTTATTGCCTCTGTAAACATAGTAGCTAAATAATCCCAACGTGTTACATAAGGCAGATATTGTATAATGGTTCGATTTTCTGCAATTTTTTCCATTCCTCTGTGTAAATAACCCAATACGGGTTCACAGTCAATAACATCTTCGCCATCAAGAGTAACAATGAGTCGAAGAACACCATGCATTGATGGGTGGTGAGGACCCATATTGACTATCATGAGATCTTGTCTTGTAGTTGGTACAGTCATATATTTTTCTCCGATTCATTATTCCATTAATTGCTGAAAACGAAGTTCATCAAAATGAATAAAATAATCTAATATAAATATAATAAATCAAATAAATTAAAACGAATTTTAAATTAACTTAACGAGTTTTTGGCTCGCGAATATCCAATAGATTTATTAATTCTTTATAACGTACTCTATTTTTCTTTGACAAATAAGCCAGTAGCCGTTGACGTTTTCCCAGAATTTTCTGGAGACCTCTCTGGGATAAATAATCTTTTCTGTGCAATTCTAAATGTGAAGTAAGTCTGCGTAGCCTGTTGGTGAAACTGAATATTTGAAATTCAACAGACCCCCTATTTTCCTCTTTTTCTTCTTGCGAAATAACCGAGATGAATGAATTTTTTACCATAATTCTTTGCCCCCTCCCTGTGTTTTTTATTTATTTTTTTTTTTATATGGATTTTAGCGATCTGTAATAATAATTCATTTTAATTTGTTATACACAATAAATATAAATTAATCTGGATTTATTCATATACTTCTTTTTTTTTTTTTTTAATTTATAAATTTTCGAATATAAATACAAAAAGAGGATAGATGTTCCATTTTGCACCCTAAAATTTGGATCTAGGATGAGGGGATTCCCCCAATTCATTTCTGATCTGATAAAATCATTGAATCAGTATCATGTACCATAATGTAACACTTGTTACATTATGGTACATGACATGATCCATAAGAAGTGTATCATCAACTACGCGGATACATGTGTATTCTTAACATACTGAAACGACTACCATTATAGGTATCAAACCAATAGCGATTCATGCAAGCTAAATCTTCTAATCGATAATTTGGCCAAAGAAACAATTTTAACTTCATCAAATTTTTTGTATCTTTATCAAGATGCCGTCCTTTATTAAAAAATGGGACACAGTTACTTTCATTGTTACCATTGCAAAATACTGTATTTCTATCCCCAACATTTACATTCTTCGAATTTAAACAAATTCGAATTCTCAATTCTCTACGACGTTTAGGAGATAAAATATTTTCAAGAACAAGCCAATCATAATGATTTTTGTCTTTATTCCTAAAAAACCTTTGATGTCGTGCAATGGATTTATCAAGACCCCACCTAGTAACATTTCGTTTTTTCTTATTTCTTTTTATCTTATCAACATTGCTTTTTTCTTGGTATCCTCGATTAGTTTGGTACTTATTTTTATGTATCAGTGAAATAGCTAGGATTTGATACATAATAAATTTCTCATCCCAATTTATAGATATCCGATTTGGTTCAACAAGCAATGTTCCGTTTTTTAGTAATTTTGCAACAGTTAAAGTTTTCGCATTTGGCACTACATCCATACTCAGTTCGCCTCTTCTAATAGAGGCTATGGCAATTTTATTTGGGTTTTCCAATCTAAGCAGTAGACAAAATACTCTGATATTATTGATCATTTTTTCAGTCACAAGATCATCCCATTTTAATTGAAAACCATAAAATCTTTTCAGGAAAAAATCTAATTCCACTATTACAGCGAGCATAGATGGCTTTTTCTTTTTGGTTTTTGTTTTGGGTTTTTGACTGTCTGATCCTCCCGCATTATCTTTTTTCTTTTCTTCTTTATCTTTTTTTTCTTGGTTTGATAAATCCGATCCCTGATTCCCCTTTTTTTGTGTCTCTGATTGAATATTTCCTTGTACTGGCTTCTTTTTTTTAGTTTCTAATTTGTTTTGATTAGAGAATATCTGCTGAAAGTCATTTTTTTGTTCTTCTTCGAGATTGTTTTGTGAACCAAGGTTATCATTTCCATTTAAATTTAAAGTAAGGGAATTTATTGGGATGATCCAAGGTTGCATCCTATATGCATCATAAAGTGACACTAATTCTGGGAAAAACCAATCGTCCATATCAGATATAGGCTTATATTGTATTTCTTCATTCATTTTCATCCAGTTAAAGGAAGTTATTGTTGGATTGGCTAGGTTGATTTTTTTACGAATCAAGCTAGAAAAATAATCCTTCTTATCACTTTGCTCAATTATTTGATAATAATTAGCCAGAGTTTTTTGATTTTTTTTATAAACAGTGACCTCATTTTCCATATTTGTCCAGCGCTTAATATTGATTTTTGTTTTAAAAGAAAAATCAAAAAAATTCCAATCAAAATATTTTCTATCCAAATTTCGATTCGTATCAGAATTTTCTATTAGATAATTATTAAGAGATATATCTACCGGCATATAAACATTTTTAGGATTAGACGTGTTGTAATTATCGAGAAACTCTTTGTCTTCGTTTCTTGATCTAAAAAAATAGGATTCCTTCTTATCTTTATAATGAAGCCAGTTATGGGCTAAACGATCATATTTGTAATTTTTCAATTTATTTTTTTGATTCAGTATTGAATCCACTGCAAAATTTTTGTGTTTCTCGTAATGAATTAATTGGTCTTTTTCATCTAAATCAAAATTTGGTGATTTTTTAGTTTGACCTATACAACTTTGATGAATTTTTTTTTGCCATTTTTTCACTAATAATCGAGACCAGCTAGTCTGAGATATAATGTATTGATAGGGATAATGTTTTAACGCGTTTTTCCATTGTCTTTTAAGGGAATTCTTTATTCTATCCTTAAGAAAAAGAAGTGTTCCCTGATATTGAAGTACAGATCTCAAGTGATTTGTGTTAAAACTTGAGGTTTGGGATAATTTGTAAAAAACATATGCCTGTGACAAGGAAGCTGGTTCAGAAAAAATAGGTGAATTTTTGTTACTAATATTAGTATTAGAAAATAATTTTTTTATAGTCGAAATAAAACGAATTGTATTTTGATTTGTTTCATCAATTCTTTCTTGATTTCTTTTTTCGGTTAAATTAGATTTCTCAAAAATTTTGTTTTTTAATTGAATTAATTTAAGAAAGAGTTTTACAACGATTTTTATAATTTGTATTTTTTCTTGAATTTTTTTTTGAATAGATAAAAGAATCTCTATGTAAAGCCTTTCAATAATAATTTTTAAAAAATAATAACATTTACGTTTTAATCGGGTACTTCTTCTTTTTAAGATTTTTAATATATGCCAAATCTCTTTCGGTGATTCTAATCTCTTATCATCACAACTCGTTTCATTAGGACTAATGTTTATATCAGGAATTTGTAATATTTTGTTCTTGTCTTTTTTGATTTTTTCAATTTGATTTCTAATTATATTTGTCCTATCGGACACATCCTTTATTTTTTTTACAGTCGGTGAATAATTTATCCAATCCACGGATTTAATAGACGATTCATTAAAAATCTGATTACTTATTATATCATTTTCTTGATTTGTATTTATACTCGCTTCTTTTATTTCCAATAAAGGAATTGGACTTAGTTTTGGAGATTCTTTATTTAAAAATAGAAATACTTTTAAATAAAGAATCCTTTGTGTTTTTTCTTTTACAACTAAGAGTTTTTTTTTTATTTCTTTCAAAACAGGTTTAAAAAAGGAAGGTCGTTTTCGGGGAGAACCAAAAGGACGTTCAGCTTCTAGTCCCCAAATTGTTAAAAAACAAAAATCATCTCTTTTTATCTTCTTTTTCATTGGATCTCTATGATCCAATTCTACTTTAGCTCCATGCCAAGGTTCCAGGCAGAAAGGAAATAAAATCTTTATCTGAATACCATCTGTTAACCAATCTTTCGGAAATTCATTTTCTGACAATTGAACACCATTATAAGTGCATTTAACATGCATTTCGTTATGCCACGCTTTCCAATCCTTGCGCCATTCGGGAATTTGAAATAATAACATACGGCCAACATTTTTAATTATTATTAATGAGGGTAATACGATATATTTTCTAAGAATCGATTGGGTTAGTAACAAACAACCTCGCAGTGGTTGAGCATAATCTATAGTATCCCACATTTCCGATATTCTTACCCGCTCATCCTCCGCTCTTTTTTCAACTTGTTTTCTTTTTTCTTTTGTTTCTTGCGTTTTAGAATTTTCAATTTTTGATTCCCTGACTTTTTTTATTCTTATCCAATTTCTGAAAAAAAAATTAAGTAGTTTGGAAATACCAAAATAAGAAAAAAAAGTTACGTCTCCTCTGTCCAAAAAAAGTGGGGAACGCACTCTTGGTTGAAACAAACCCAAAATAGCGGTTTTACTTCGTTGAGCGCGCGTGGATCCCATGATTAGATCTCGGTTATAATCCGATTGTAGTGCATAACGTGTCAAATATAGTTCCTCTGGCTCATCCTTCTTCTCTTCATCGTTATCCTGATTACTAGTATTCTCTGTAGTATTACTAGTATTCCCAATAGTAGTATTGGTAGTTGTCTCGGTAGTAGTACCGGTGGAAGGAGTCGTCTTATCCTTCTCGTCCTCGTCCTCGTCCTCGGTCTCAGTATAAACTAGTACGTATTTTGATTTGCGGGAACGAATACTGGCCTCCGGTTTTGCTTTTTCTTCTCCTTCTTTTTCTTCTCCTTCTTTTTCTTCTCCTTCTTTTTCTTTTCCTTCTTTTTCTTCTTTTTCTTTTTTTTCTTTTTTTTCTTTTTCTTCTTTTTCTTTTTCTTCTTTTTCTATCTTCAGTCGTTCTTCCACTTCGAACTCGTCAAGCAATTTGTATGACCATCGAGGAACCTTTTTTTCAATTTCATTTGTTTGATCATTAGGAATTTCATTATCAACTTTTGCTTCTTCTTCTTCTTCTTCAACTTTTGCTTCTTCTTCTTCTTCAACTTTTGCTTCTTCTTCAAGGAATTCCTCTCCTAGTTCCCCTTCATCTTCATATAGCTGCTCTGCAAATTCATCAAAATCTTGAGTAAGGAAAACAAAAAGTTTATTTTCACAAATGTTTTTTTCAGAATCTTCCATTGAGGTGATTAAAAGACTGTTCGTGCCTGAGTGTGAATCCACATTTTTTATTGTCCCGCGATGGGGTCCGTTCAAAAAAGGATCATACAATTTAGGTAAGCATTTTTGTTCAGTTTCATCTAAGTATAATCTAGTCCTTTTTTCGAGTATATCTGGATCAAAAGACTCTTTATCTAGTGCTTTATCTAGTGCTTCGATTCGATTGGCAAATTCGTTGCTTAGATTGTTTCGTTTTTGCTCATTGGTACGGACCCAATGATTATATAGCTCTTCTTCGGATTCGGATACTTTTCCTGTCGTGCACAAAAACAACTTTTTGCGTATCATTTCAAAAAAGGTTAATAAACTCGGTGGATATGTAAAAGATATTCTTAGTTTTCCATCACTTACACACGTAGAAAAAAAATATTGTGACATTTCATCTCTTACAGCTGTTTCAAATTGATCATTTTTGATATATCGCAATGGACGATTCCATCGTTTATAGTCAAAAAGAAGAGTCACAAGAGGTTTTTCAAACCAGAAGGGGTCTTTCTTTTTATTTTTAAGTTTTTCTTTGAATTCCTCTTCTTCCTGTTTAGTCCCGAAAGTTGTTTCTTCTTCTATATCAGCTTCTTCTATATCAGCTTCTTCCCCTTTTTTTTGGGGGATATCTTTCAGTTTCTTAGTTAAAATAGGCGACGGTACTCTGCCTAAATAGTAGACACTGGTGATAA